ATGGCTTTTCACTATTCCTTTCCAGAGAAGGTTGCTCATCCAGTCCAGCGGATCCATTGTTTATGCGGCAGTGCGATGCAGCTGAAAAACGTAAGCAGCGCCCTAACCAACAAAGAAGCAACTCCATGAGCGCTAACGCGCTCAAGCCGTTGCGCTAACAGCATGATGAAAAACTACAGCGCAACAAGCAACGGATTGAGCGCTAGCGCGGCGCTAACGCGCAGCCAGCGCAACGGCAGCGCGCTAGCGCGTGCATCCGTTTTGAATCTTGCTGCTAGCCGCGCTAGCGCTCAAGCCGTTGCGCTAACGCGCAGCCGGCTTTGCAGCCGCTTGCGCGCTAGCGCGCGCTGTAGTTTTTCATCATGCTGTTAGCGCAGCAGGTACTTTTGAACGAGCGCGCGCTAGCGCGCGCAGTAGTTTTTCAGCTGGGTACCAATCCTGTAGTTTTTCAGCTTGCTGCTTGCAGGCTCGAAAATCTCTCTTTCGCCTCTCCTCCCTGTCTCCATTCTGATTGATTCGCTTCTTCCTTCGCGCAAGCGCGCCCCTTGTTGCATTTCGTGATCCTCCGCTTCAGTCTGCGTTTTTCGGATAGCCGGGATCCGACGTTGATTTCCGATTTCAATGTCAGCTCCAGGTTTTGGGCGGCCCATCTGGTTAGTTCAGCTATCACTGCTGGAAGCCCCTGCGGTTGTTCGGCTGCGTACTCCCCGTCCGCGTATCTCACACTCACCGTATTTCATATTTCATTTTCCTTTCCTGCATCTTTCTTTCTATCCATAGGTCGGCTTCGTGCAGATAGATGTTCGCCGGGGGAGATTGGTGCTCCTTGAGGTATGCCTTTCCCGGCCCTTCTCTGTCTTTTCCATCCAGTGCCCGCACTGCGTCAGAAAATCTTCGTCTTCGATCTCTCTTCGCAACGCAATAAAGAAGTCTAACAGTTTATCTCGGCTCATGCGGTCATTGATTCAGTCAGGGGGGTCTGCGTTCACTATTAAGCCTACGCCCGTCCATTCCTTTCAAGCCGCCCTTAGACTCGTTACGCTGTTCGACTGAACTCGTTGGCTCCGCGCTCTATTCGGTCGGAACCCGGTTCGAGAACCTTCTCTCATAGATTCCCTTCACCAAGTCATCGCCAGCAATCTGCTCTTATCCCTTGGTGTCAAAGGGCGAGTTCCTTTCTTGTCTTGCCCAAAAACAGTCTTTATTCTCATTGGAGAAAGACTCTCCCGCGGCAAGGCAGTCCAGCTGCTTTCTTTATCTCGCTTGCCGTTAGTCCGTCTAGCGCCTTTCGGTTGCCCCGGGGGTTAGACCGCTTGGGTTATATTTGATAGTCTCGAAGGCAGTCAACGTGTCAGCAATTCTTCTCCCATTAGACTTGTAAATCCTTTGCTCTTTTTCCTTCTCTCTTCCACCCTCTACTTTATTTGACAGGGGCGGAGAATACCACTCTATCAATAACAAGAAAAAAGTCGCAATTCCGTTTCAAATGGTTTGAGCTTGGAAGCAACCTGCTATCTATCGATAGGCGAGAACAGACTGCTATTGGCTGCTTCGCCTATCTATTCTATTATGGCCGGCTTGGAGACATCAGAAGAAGACCATCATCTCTATCCGGGTACGATCATAGCTTCATTCATTCGTTGAACCTTGGGGATAACCATTAGCATTGAGATCAATCACCACACCACCTCTATCATACATACGACATTACACGACGCGAGAGTGCATGGTCAACACAGACCTAAAGCGCCTACGTTCCGCTTGCAGCCAATACAACCACAACCTAACTTGCACGAGATTCAACAACCGAAGCTACTGGTAGTCCCGAGGGGACGGCATCCTCCTATAATAGTTAGCAGTACTGAACAACCGAGTCATCGGTCCGGGGAAAGAAAAGGACCGCCTTTGACCAAAAAAAAGGAACTCGCTTAACTCGCTAGGCCTTCGGAACAAAGGTGATTCTGTTCATGCTTCAGACGATCTGGCTAATTCTATATACTTCTATCTAATTAGATACTCTTCTTCTATTAGAAAGGCGAACCTATAGGCCTGTTTTAGCGCGTTTCCAAAGTCAACCTAACCGGTTACCTTTGGAAACGCTACTAAGGACTGGGTGAAGAATGAAAAACGTCCGCTAACGCCCACGGGATAAGATCTTTTTTAGATCAGCAACGAATGTCTTGTATCTATGAAGAAAGATTTCTCCCCGGGTTCAGACCCTGAATGCCATACCTTGCTGAAGGCGATTCACGAGAGAATCGCGCACAGTTCCGTTTGACCGAGATGTGAATGCCCGTGATCTGCTCGGTATAGTGATGGATTTCATGGCCGACGTCTAACCGGCACGAATACGCCGACATGAAACGAGTTCCCCGCGGAGCATTTTTTCTTTCGTCCTCGGCCGTTCGGACGTTTTGTTCGATTCCGGCACTTGCGTTCTCATGCCCGGAACCAGCGAAGAAAACGGTTGGGCGCTAGCAGCATGATGAAAAACGTGAGCAGCAAGAAAGCCGGATGCAACAAGCGAGAAAACGTAAGTGCGCTAACGCGCACTCCGGCTTTCGAGCCTACTTGCTTGAGCGCTAGCGCGGCGCGGTAGCGCAGCCGCTCGTTAGCGCCGCGCTAGCGCTCAATCCGTTGCTTGTTGCTAGCGCGCCAATCGAGCGGCGCCGCTGCAAGCTCCGGCAGCAAGTTCAGGCGCCCGCTAGGGCGCCGCAACGCGCTTTGCCGGAGTAGCAAGATTCAAAACGGATGCACGCGCTAGCGCAACAAGCAACGGCTTTGAATCGCTTGCTCGGCTGCGCTACCGCGCCGCGCTAGCGCTCAATCCGTTGCTTGTTGCCCATGCATGATGAAAAACTACTGCGCGCTAGCGCGCGCATCCGTTTTTCTGCGGGGTTTTAAGGCCAAAGAAGCAACGTGATGACCCGAGGAGAAAGACGGAGATTGGTAACCGAAGAAGAGCTAGTGGATAGAGCGGACCGGGGATGACAGCGACGAGAGCAGGTGGCTTGTTTACTACCAATGTCGAGTTCTGGCTTTCGAGTTCCTGGTTCAGATTCCGGCGAAAGGACAAGGTCAGGGATCTCAAACTAAAAGGCTCACTAGTGTGAATGTGGTTGAGGTTTCCGATGCAGGCTACTTCAGTGGAATGGAAAACAACTGCCCCTACTAAAAAAAGGCAAAAAGGAAGGAAGTCACCCGAAACCGATTCTGGGGGCCCGGGGTTTTTTGGGCCTTTGATTGACGGCTTTTCTACCGATTCCGAATGCAGGCTTGGCTTGAGAGGCAATTCTAACCTATCTCGTTTCCAGTGTCCTTTAGCTGACAGGGGCGAAGAGATCAATCATGTCGAGGCGAAGGGATTCTTAAGCACGAATTCAACGGGCTACAAAGAGTGAAACAGACGATCTAAACACTAGTCTTCCTTTGGGGTATGACTATGGCTTAATAATGGAATAATCTCAATAGTAGCCTAACCTACGGGGCCGGAAACGAGCAAAACGAGAGAGTACGAGACAGAGACGCAAGCAAGGACGGAGCGATCCACCCTTTCTCGACTTGGAGCGTTCTGGGGACCATGGGCGAGAGGCAGACCAGGTACTATAGGGTTCCGTTACATAGAGAAGAGGAACCTGTTGCCAGAGGAGGATATGAAATAGAATGTGATTGCTTTGGCAGGCTAACCGAAGGATCGAGGCAAAACTCTTGTCCTGTTTCCTAATAAGAAATCACCTTTCTAAGTGATGGGTGATGGCTTCCCCTGTGACTTTTGCTTTTTAGGGGTGGGGGCGCTTGCTTCCGTCTTCAGTTCAGAATCATGTTCCATTGATTGGACCATACCCATTAGCCTAGCGACTACTGAAGATAACAAGGCAATATCAATTGAAGACCGGCCTAAAGCAAAATAAGCACTCAAGCTTTTATTCATATTCATGGTTGAGCGCCGGTTCCTACTAAAATCAAGCCTATGATAGTTCCGGTTCAGGTTGTGCCAATCCAACTATTCCGAGTCCGACACCTGAAAATAGGTAATCCATACGCCAGCTCGAGTGACTTGTTCCATAAGGAGGCAATGCACATTGTGGCGGTGGTGCCTGTTCTGCTATGGTTGAGTCTTTGTTCATTCGTTTCTATAGGCAATTCAATTGTTCAATAGCTGTCTCGGTATCAACGAAAGGCAATGTCCTTCCCGATCGATATTCGTGCGTGCTTGATTCCAGGCTTGGTGGCTCGCGTAGAATCACTCTTGTATCCGACCCTCGTCTTAGGCACTGGGCTCAGAATAGCAATCCCTGCCCTATGTCCCTGGACCTTACCTTTGAAAGCCTGCCATCAAGCTTCCCTTTCGTCTGCTCCGGTCTCTGCGTGTCACAGGTCCATGGTTAACTCTCCCTGTCTCTTACTCGCCTATTTGAGCTTCGAAACCTACTCGTTATTCATTCCATTGGCTTATCGAAACCAGCGAGCCCAAACAAAAGAAAACGACAGTAATTTATGCCAAAGAAACGAGTTGTCGAAGCGAGCCACAGGACAAAATCACTAATAAGTCAAAAGAAGCTCGCGTAGTCCTTCTACTCTCACAGCTCGCAGGCTCGCTCCTACAACTCCACTCGCAGCTCGCTGGCTCGCCCAATAGGGACAGGGAAAGGGACAAGTCAGTGTAGACTAGGTCTGCATGTTGAGCACTCTTTCCATCACCGGATTCCCTCTGCGCTGATTGATGCTTCCTCTCCGACTCGATGAGACCACACTACTGAGTGAGCTTCTTTCTGGTGCTCTTCCTAGGATTCCTAATGCCTCTTGCTTCAACACAGAAGAAGGTCTTTTCTCGACCACTTTGTCATCATGATGAAAGCACAGTGAGTGAGTCTTCTTTCCGAGTCGAGTACTAGGCAGTCAATGTGGAGTTCACATCATTTGTCAGACTGTTGAGCCCGGTACCGAAGCAAAGTGCCCTTTCTTTCAAGAATCCCGGTAAATCAAAAAAGTAAAATCCTTGGCTTCGAAGGAAAAGGGTGATGAGTCGCATTCAGACGGGGTGGGTTGACTTCTCAGGCCATCAATCCCATTCCCATCTAGGGTGTTTGCTCGACCAGGAGTCGGATCAAGTCTCACTGGGTGGATTTCGCCTAAGGAGGAGGAGTCACGTAGTACGAAAAGACGAAGACAGGACTTGGTCCATTAGTCAGACTACAACCCTCCCCAACACTTCTCCTGTTTGGTTCTTCTTTACCCTTCCCAAAGTCGGAATCCCTCGCCGCAGGGAACAATCCTTTTTTATGCTAACGAGCCTCACCCAACAGAAGCTTCTCCAACAAAGGAAAAGGATTTCTACCTTGCTTCCGAGTGAGCAGAACAGAGATCCCACTTTGATCGACCGGAAGCAGGGAGGAAGAGAGCATGAGCGGAGCCAAATCTTGAAGAATCTTGAGTCGATCAGCTCCCATTTTCGGAGTCCCGCTTGAAGAAAGAGTCAGTGTCCTTGAAGAATCCCGTCAAAGAGCAAGAAGTGAAAGTTGGAGAGCCCTGTCCCGAAGCAAAGTACTCATCCGAAAAGACGGTTTGATCATGCCCTTTGTCCTCAACCCGTGGTTCTCCTATATCCCCTAACTTTCGCTTTGCTCTTTCAATAGCCCGCATTTCGTGTTTTTTTTTAAGATCTTTAGAGGTGAACCCAAATAGTGGAGCCTTCGTGTACCAATTTCAGTGGTTGAGTTGAGCACTCCCGTCATCTTCCTCTTCTTTTTGGCCCAAATAGTCATCAGAAACAAGCTAGCCGAGCATTGATTTGGGTGTGGATGGGCCCCAACGGCCATCAACATGGGAGTTTTCCGAGGGAATGAGGATCAATGTCTGGTCGAACCAAGCTTCCTTCTCTCTCTCTCTTGCTTCCCCACCTGTGACTGAAGCTTCCACATGAGCTTTACTTTCCTATCTGAGTAGACCGAAAGTTCCACTTTTTGGGAGGGACATGAAAAAGGGTTCCAAACCTGGACCCTTGGTCGATCAGTCGTTCAATCCTTTCCTCTTGATCAAATGCTTTTATAAATGATTCTCACAACACAATGGACTCCCCTACTGCACTGATACGGACCCAGACCCCCTACCGTAACGGCTCTGTACCTATATGTTCTTTCTCTCAAGCGATAGCTTTCAAGTGCCCGACCCAAATCTGGATGATCTTCCCTTGATCAATGAGTGAGAAAGCAAGAGCCAGTCAGAGAGTCACCATAGCCAAGTGATGTTTTCAGGTGGTTCAATCTAGTAGTAGGACGAAAAGAAGAGCTGTCGTAGAGTAGTCTTTGTCCTGTCTACCTTGAGATTGCCCCTATCTATCAACGGGGGACCCCCCGAAAGGCGAATAGGAAGCTTCAAGCGATCTGGGATCCCACCTTTGATCGAGATGAAGGTGTAGTTTTCACTAGGAATCCCAGGGTTGCCGATCAGGTGAAGTAGTAGTTTCTGGGCACAAAGGATTCCACTCGCGATTATAGGCCCGCCAAAGGGAAAGCGCAAAGGTCTTCAAAAGAGACAAGACAAGGTCTTTCATTGTCCGAGCAGTGGCTCAAGCATTCAATGTCAGATTGTTGCTCATCGAAAGGGGGAGACCCTTTCAAAGCTCAGTGGTAGCACTCGACTTCGGTACTAGGCCTGACTAGATGTTCGGAATCTGATGACCAGATGCTCGGAAGTGAAAGAGGGAGCACAGTACGCACTGATGAGCAGCCCGACTTAGACGACTAATGCCTTCTCCCAACCTCAAAAGGTTTTGATTGACCCGTAGACATAGGCAATTGGGGCTTTTAGCACCCTCTTCCTTCCGTTCGGTGAATCAACCTTGGCATTACCTAAATATCCAATTCATAGAGTCACACTACTCCGCGGATTCATTGGCTCCCTTTCCTAACCTCGCAATGAACGAAATGAGACGTTTGCTTGCTTCACCGCCAACAGGCCCAGTAGGGTGCTCTCTTGGATTGGGTATGGGATAGGAGGCCTATACATCCACTTTCATCAAGGCTTTCTCAGGCCTCTTCGTCCGCATAGACAGTCGACTTTGATCCAAATTCTTATATCCCTCAGAGGTCAAAAAGGTCAATCTCGCTACCCAGATAGCCCCTCCTTGTTTTCCTCCCTTTCAAAAAACAACCAGCAAGAGCAGCTTCCGGAAAGTCAGCAGGGAACGGTCAGCGATCAAAAGGGAATGCTAACGAACTCCAGCTCCCCCCTACCTAAATGGTCGAGCCCCCCTCTTCTGTTGGTCATCTATATTATCCACTTTCTATTGCAGGCGTGTTGAGGGTTCAGTCAGTACCCAACTGCCGAGGCATTCATCCCATTCAGGCGCAGGACAGCCTCCAGGTTCTCGTTGCATTGCTTGAGTTCGGTAAGCTCTCTTGTTCGTCCCGGTTCTTCGTTCTCTTCCTATGGAATCTGTTAGCTATCTCGTTCTGTGGCGTGGTGCGAATCCTCTTGGATCTTCATCTTCGAACATGAGCTCGTTCTCTTTGTGCCGGTGTTCAAGAATCCGTTCAAAGGGCTCGGCCCGTGTGAGGTTATGCTGATGATTCCGCTTCTTCAGATCGACTCAGATAGGGCCTCTTTCAGTTCACAAAGAAGAGGTTCTCCGTGGATGCAGAATCCCCAAAAAGGGGCCTCATGGCAGAACAAACAAGAGAAGGCCCATCTTTTGCCAAATTCTAACGAAGAAAAAGTAAATGGATCAGATGATCCGGACAGAAGGATAAGTTTTATTAGGGCATGGTTCTTTTTCATCTATCTATTGGTCTATGCGGGATTCGCCCCCCGAACATCTTTCTCTAGTCTCAGTTCTCCCGCTCGTGTATAGCCATATCATCCATGGGGGAGGGATAGTGAACCGAGGAGATTAGTTTACTATATCCGAAAATATTAGATTATTTATTCCTCCGGCACCGCAGCGTCTTCTTCGAGGGTAACCGCGAGGTTACTTTTGAAGGCTACAAACAGGAGCTTTCTTTCAACATGTGCTGTTCTCAAGTCTGTTTGGGTCACCGCCCTAGCGTATATGGATCTCTTGAGGACGTCCTTTACGGTTCCCTTAGCCGCCTCTTAGAAAGAAAGTATCTTTTGTGGTCGGTCTAACGACCCCCTAACTTTATTTGAGCTTGCTTCACTTTGAGTGAAGTACTCTGCTGAAGTGATTGGCAAGGCTTTGAGGGATTACGCAATTCTTGGGATCTAGTAATAGCTCATCCTCAGGTTGCAGAGCGCTAGAAGCACGTTATAGGGGAAGAAGAGTACGCGCGCTAGCGCTTATAGCAGCCTGCGGAAAAACGCAAGCGCGCTAGTCGCATAGCAGCCAGCTTCAAAACGGATGCGCGCGCTAGCGCGCCGATCGAGCGGCGCGCCGTTGCTTGCTCGTTGCGCGCCCCCTAATAGGGCGCCGCTAGCTAGCCCTATTAGTAAGCACCTTGGGAATGATTATAGTCAGTTAAGGCTAGTGGAATGGTTGTTATTAAGCCTTGCTTCTCTAGTTTGGTACTAGCTTTTGGACTAGCTTTCGGACTAGCTTCCTCTTCCCTTGTGCTTCACCATAAGGCAAGAAAAGATAATCCCAAATTCTAGTGATTTAAGGAGAACACCACTGCACTCGGAGGAGACGACTTCCCTCTGGTTTTAGTATCCCCTCAGCGTAGGGCTTCTCTCTGGCTAAAGACCTTCCTTTCCCTTTTAGCAAACTGACTGATGAATGGAATCTTGGTACCGCCTTTAAGCTGGTTCAAGTAAGTAGATCGAAGGTACCCTCTTTAGAGGGGCATTAGAGTCAGGGGAGAATGCTCTTTATTAGTAGTTATTGTTAGGCTTATTCTGGTGCTTCTGGGATGTGAGCTTTCTTTCCTTATCTCCCTTCATGCTTCGCCAAGCGGAAAGAGGAAAAAATACCGATGACATACCGAGTTATGGAGAACACCAAGCAAGCCCTCCGGGGCATCCCCTGCCACTTCAAGAGTAGCTAGCTTTATTCGCTCAACCGATTCTATCTCGGATAAAGAAATCGGATAGTCCATCCCTTGGTCCGGATTGAGCTGCACCTGCTAGAAGATATACTAGCTGACCTAGACTTGCTATCGACCGGAGGGCCCATTCTTTCGAAGTCTGGTATTATGTGAGTATTAGAAGGATCTGGAATCTGCTGCTCAACTAATTCATAGTTGGTAATAGGTTGGCCCAGATGGATCTTTCTGGGATCGATGACCAATCACACCACTACAGATTGCAATGAGCAGAGGGAGTTCATTCGCTATTCATCCTGTAGGTGTGGGGCAGAGAACGAAATGGCTAATGTGTCAAGGACAGTAAGTGAAATAGGGTCGGGACCAGAAGAATTCTGACAGATGGACGGATAACCCAACACAACCACTATCTCTTACTGAAGTAAGCCCTACCCTTTGATTCCACAATCCGTGGGGGACGTCGATCCCATAGACGTATCCACAACTTCGATAGGCAGTGATTCCTAGGCAATAGCAAGTGAATCGTCGAGTAGGGGGTTCTAGATTTGAGTTGGTTCCACACTATAGGCAGGAAGGCAAGTGGTCTAAGATAGCCTTTTGCATTCATTCCCACCACTTCTCCCTCCCTACCCTCAACCTTATCCCATTCATCTTCCCCTGAAGAGGAAATAACCAATTAAGCTTGGTGGTAAACATCGGTTGTTGACCGAGATGGGGCAGGAACTGCAGAGAATACGTCCCGATAGGGACCGGGTAGGAAATGACGGAATGAATGATTACGAGTCGGGACCGAGGCACTAGGGATTAGAGCACTTCTTTTTTGATAAGTAGGCCCGAGGGCCGTTAGGATTGCATGCGATTCATTACGATGGTGGAGGAGGGACCAGAGGGAATAGCACTTAGAACCCCTGGCCTTCCCGATCCATGAATCATAGGTGGGTCGGAGGCGGGCCTATGGCTCCGATTACCAATAGTGGCTGGGGCAAAGGAGCCAATATCCATCTATCTTTCCCCGGGTTGCTGATCGACGAATACGAGAATGGGGTCCAGAATGGGGGAGTTGGGCTTGGTCCTGATTCAACATATCCCTATCGAGTGTAAGGGACACTACTCCTTAAGCCATATATGAGATGCAGGGGATTGGGGCGGGCGCGATACAATCGAGACCCAGTTACGGATGTGATGGAAGAGTTTCTTCATTCACCCACGGGCGCGCACGGAGCCCCTGCTCGTGTACCCCCAGACCTGTCACCCTTGTACATATTTGTCGAAAACACGGTTACCTATCTATATAGTAATCAGGATCGTTATAACGAGATGCGAATGTAGATCAGTTGTTATGGGATTCAAGGAAGATTCCATTCTTTCTCCATCCGCCACAGAATCCAGTTTCGTCCCCGGGTAACGGGTGCTAAGTAGGCACACATGCTCGGCCATATGATTTGGGATACAAAGGAAAATGAGTTAGGTGGCACCTTGAATCTCATATTCACCTAGCCCTTTCTCAACAAACCTGACACGCGAAACGCAAGGCGGAGAATTAGCAGCAGTAGAAGCCCTCCATTCTGCAAGTGGCAAGGTGAGTCAAATCAGGAATAATAGGCTGGCTCTTTGCATTTTTTATCCTTTTATCCCCACCCAACTGCAGAGCTATTCACCTTCAAATGAGCAAGCTATTTTGACCGATTCAGATGCAGCTGCCGCCCCCCTAACTACAGAGCTGCCCTACCTGATAGAGCTCCAACAGCTGCAGGAATAAGAACAACAGCTGCAAGACCAGAGCTACCGTGAACTACCTCATAAGCTATTGGGAACTATCGCCTTAACTCACACCTTTTCACTCAATCAAGCCGCCATTATGAGCCTTAATTGTAATTGCTTGCTTTAGCAACTCGAGCTAGGAAGACAAGGCACTACTCCTTACTGACCTTACTAACAGAAAGGTTTTTGGCAACGACGCTACGACTCTTGCCTTAGAGCAGTTGACGTGACGGACGAATGCCCGGTACCTTCTCAAACTCCCTTTCGTGCACCAGAAAGTGGCATGTGTCTAACAGATGAAAGCCGGGAAGAGCTGCCCTAACTTCTACAGCAACAGAAGCTACAGAGGGAGATTTAGACAACCAACGACGCTACGAGTTCGCACCCCAACCTTAACCTGTCCATAATGCACTAACCGAAGCAGGATTCCATGTTGCCGTGTAAACTCGAGCTTTGAACGGCAACATTCATCTCGAGCCAAGCCAACCTTATTGTTATTTCAAGGGAAGCTCCGTAGATTGCAGATGAAAAACGTGAGTGCGTATTCGGATCGGAACAAGTGGTACCAGCTGAGCTGTTCTAGAGGAACGGGTTTTGGTGTTGTTAGCAGTGTTGGTAGGCATTGGGGTTAGGGGGTGCGCTATCGCTCTAAGGGCTCAGGGCTTGTAGTGCTTGCTGCTTCTTTTTTCTTTTCTTTCTGGCTGTATGATAAATTCCATGACGATATGGGGGCACCACTCTTTCTATGGATTGTACACAAGCCGAAACATGGTTAGAGCACTTATGTGTCTTGAGCTTATAAATATCTCGTCACATTTTATGATTTTTTTTGGGGAGTGTACCGTGTAAGCGGAGAGAGCGAAGCGAGCTTTATAGAAGAGAAGTTAAGTCGTAGCGCGCGATGTCTTTAGTTGAAGCGTTTTTCATCTGGCCCTAAGGCTTCAATGTTGCCGCGAAGAGCTTCCCCTTTATTCATGTTGCCGGGCTTATCGGTCTGTTCTGAAGTCTTCAGATGCCTTAGTTTTGAGATGCCAGGTTGTCTGTATATATGAAATATGCCAGTTGTGTCTGTCCCCAAAAGGCAAAAGGAACAACTAACTCACTACTCCGAACAGTCTTGACCCCCTAACCCCCAAAGCAAAGGGGGAATAACTAAGACGACACAAAAGCTGTTACGCCATTGTATGTTCCATGTTGACCGTCAACATTATCGCTGAAAAACGGAATGGAATATCGAGACCAGAAGCAGTGCTTCAAAGCAAAGCAAAGAACAACTATGTAAGTCAGCCAACGCCGGTAGTAGGTGCGTTAAGGTAAGAGAGTTTATTTTTCATTCGTCGACTTTCCTCTTGAAAAATAAGCTTTTAAGGTAAACTTACTTAGCCTAGCCCACTGGCTACATTAAAGCCAACCAAGCCCGTAACGTAAGACACCTAACCGTTCCACCTTGTAGGCGACGAATGCCCGTACTAATTACTGCTCTAAGACAAGAAGCAAGACATTTAAAGACGCGCAACCGTAAGCGTAAGCTGCACCATCTGCACCAGTTGCTTTAAATGCAGGAGCTGCAGGAAGAATAGCAGCTGCCCTAACTCCACCAAGAGCTGCCTACATGAACTAGTTGCGGCAAGAGCGGCTAGCTAACTAGCTGATAGAGATGATGCTGCCTACGAGTCTAGAGAAGCTAATGCCGTGCCGGAGGGAGAGTCCAAAGGCGACGGAAGGCAGATGCGACTAGCCCTTTATGGCGCAACTATAACTACTAGCTAGAGCCAGGAAGGCAAAGAAAGAACCGGAAGAGGAAGAGGCAGATTTACACAACAATGTTGCCGATCTGAAGGAGCAAGTGGAGGCGAAAAACGGAATATCGCAGGTGCCCCATCGGAACGGGGACTCTACGCTCGCCGTTGGTCAATCCAAGTGGCAGCGCGCGGGCATGGTAGGGTGGCCCGTTAGTACAGGGAAGTCCTTGTTCTCGAGTGAGAGTTTCTTCAAGGCCTGAATTCGATCGTTTACGGCCTGTTCTGAAAGCGATAGTGTATTCCGGCAACATGGAACGCCGGTCAAGACACGATAAACGTCAATTTAGAGGCCTCTGAGAGGATTTGTAAGATGCAGCTGAGTGGCAGCTTCAAAACAAACGTTATCCGGAACCTATGAATCTCATCTGGACTCTACGCCTACAGCAGCATAGGTAGCGGGCATTCCAGCAGCGACGCTTGCTCGTTTCACCCCTTAATAGACGAAGAAGACTTATTCATATTCGAGGCCGTGAAAAGCTTCCATGTTGACGTACCTCCTACCTGAGCTGCACCAACTACTAGAGAGGGCAAGGGAGATCAATGTTGCCGTAGCTACTAGTCCGAGCTACTATACTAACCCGAAAGCTGGTCCGACTACAGCGGCGGAAGTTGGCTTCCAAGACGGGGGGACGAGCTTATTTGTCTCCTTTAGGGTGCAATAAGAAGTCGAGGTCTCACTATCACGACACGACAGAAAAGCAGAGATAAAAGAGAGGAAAGGCAGGAATTGCGGCCTTAAAGCTCGCTTCGCTACGCTCGCTCATCCATCAGCGCTTCGCTACGCTCGCTAACATCGTTCACTTCGTTCACTCTGTTAGCTCGCTCCGCTCGCTTATCGGAAGCCTAGTAGATCGCTTCGCTCACTAGTCTTCCTTGCTTGTTTTACAGCTTGCTGAAGAGCAAGCCTGTAGGGCCGGTTTATTAAATATTTTGCCTTGTTTCAGAAAGACGGCATCCCTCTCCCATCTTTCCTATATAAGGCCGGAATCCCACGCCCTTTAGCCTATTGTTTTTTGATTTGGCCTTCTGGATCTGGGTTCCAGGGCTCCGAGGCCTGGGGGCCGGATCCAGAAGTCAAGTAGACAAACACAACGCAACCAAGGTTTAAAAATAGGCCAAAAACTTAATGAGAAAAAGCCGCAAAAATAGGTTCAGCTATTAGGCGGGTGCTCCATCGCGGATATCTTATAAGGCCGAAGAAAGATAAGATAGATAGATAGATAGATAGAAGAATATATAGAAGGGGAAAAGGTAGAAGGCTAGCTACCCCGAGGCGAAAATAAGGGCCAATGGGTTTCTGAATAGCGGCACCTACTATTGTCGGATCTGCGCTGATAGCCAGACAGATAGATAGACGGAAAGATAGATAGCCAGATATATGGATAGATAGAAGGATGGATAGGTAAGTTAAGATAAGATGAATTGCCAGATTGAACAAAACTTAAGGAAGGGCGATGTAAAGATCGAAGGGTGGACCGCTCCCGCCGGGCTAAGGGATGTAGAGTAGAGTAGATGAAGGCTTAAGGGGCTTAGGGGTGCCCGCAGAAGCCGCCCGGGGGGGTTAGGGAGGCGGTTTGGGGGAGTTTAGGCCCCGGGCAGGGATCGCATTTACCCGGGACCCGCCCTTATTGGCTTATGTTTGACAACGAGGAACCGCCGAAAGCGAGGTTTGACTTTTGGATCGGTCGGGGATCTTGACGGGGAGTCCCCCAAGAAGCGCTACTGAAGAGGGAGGGCGCCTTCTTGCCAGCAAGCTTCATGTTTGGCAGTCGGGGGTGGGATTCAGTCTCACTAGCCTCACTAGCGAGCCCTACTGCTTTTGGATTTTCAAACATGTAATTTGCTGATCACAAGTTCAAACAGCATGTGTTAAGCATATAGTTTGTGTGATCGACGGGTGTCTGCGCGCACCCACTCGACCGGCTTGCCAATCCATTTTCTTAATGCAAAGGTGCATGAGAAGACGTATACGTATAGGAGGATGAACAGGCTGAGCCTGTCTGGACAAAGTGTAGATCCTAATCCTAGGGATATACTTTTGTTCACTTCTACGTCCAAATTTCATTTAAGGGGAAGGCAAAAGCAGCATCAGGGAGCTCTTCCAAGAACAAGAAGTGGAAGCCGGGGTGCGTGTCTTAGGTGCGGGCAGATGGGGCACTACGTGATAGAGCGCACAGCCAAAATTCTTCTTGTTAAGGAAGATGATGAGGAGAGGAAGACAGGGGAGGCGCGACACGAGCATACTCAGTTTGCGGAAGTGAAGAGAGCCCGCGATGCGGTGTTTGACTTCGGTACACACGATTGCGCATTCTTCGCTGAGGTCGGGTCTTCAGTTTCTTCACAGGGACAGCAGGGTAGCTGTTCAGTACCTGATGTGGTTGATCCAGGGAGTGCAGATTTCAGCAGCGGTTTGATCCTGGTTGGGCAGATAGTGGTGCCACTTGGTTCGTTGCAGGACAGCCCGGGTTTAGCTCCAGGGGGAGCGACTCATAGTAAATGTCCACAGATTTCAGCAGATGTTGAGGATAGTTCTGATTCGCTCTCAGTTTAGCAGTCATAGGATCTGAGGTTGCCAGTTTCTGATGAGGTCAGAGTTGCTCGCAGCAGAGGCGTTCGGAGACAGAGATCAGACAGGTCGTTTCAGAGATGTTATCGAGGCATATAGGAGGCCACCGTACTTTTCTCAATCCATTCCAGATGGTGCAGGAGAGACTTGCTGGTCGGGGTGTTCGACGATCGTGGTTTCTGCGTGTAGGCGAGCATTCTCGAGAGGGACAGAAGCGCTTCGAGATGTCCATTGCCTTGAGGGGGAGGGAAATCCAGGCATGGTCCCTCTAGCGCTGTCATGGCCCACACGTTATTCGTGATGGGGCGTTGTGAAGTTTATGGCGCGCACGGATCGAGTTGTGCTTGCCTCTATCGTGTTACTCACACGCGTGTAGCCGGCTCCCCCGGCGTTGCTAGTCTGTTGGCGGTACCGCGTCTCTTTCCCTATCAAACCAAACCCAAACGAAGTAGGAAGGGGTTGAGGGGAATCAGAACAACTTCGATCGTTCATGTTTCTTCGGTAAGATGGTCGTCAAGCCCAGGCCCCGCATCCTGCCCGAAGCGCTATCATAGTTCTAGTATATAGATAGGGATGCGTTGATACACGAATCAACGCAACGTCCGGAGATCTATCACATGGCCCAATAAAGTGCCGGGATCAATCTATCCCGCGTACGTAGCCTATAGGTTGCACTCCGGTAACCAGCTTCTTATCACCGCTGCTAGCTAACATGAGTACATGAGTTGGACGAATAGGAGTCAAAACTTGTGAAACCTGAGCTACGCGAAATGCCCTATCTATATACCTCTAAACCAAGGGTATAAAAAAAAAAAAAAAAATGAAATCCTATTATTTTTTTAATATATATACCTTTCATCTTACCTTCTCTCTGAAGTGAATCGTCTTTTTCTTGACCCTTTCTGTTTCTAGAATCAGTGTTCTAAAGTCGTCTTTGCCATATCAGTGATCAATCCGACAATCCGCCTCAATCTATTTTAGAAAGGTAAGACAGGTCTCCCCGATTCAATACAATATTCCGAAAGAGTTATGAAAGAATGGGCCAACTGCTTGTAATAGGCCAGTATGGATCAATCCTGCGACTTATACAATCGAGTTCTTTTTATCGAAAGAATTCTCGGATCGAGATCTATTGGAAAGCTCCTCCGACCCAATGAATCCACTCTTATCCAATACTCAAAATTCGGTGGTGCGCTGGAGGGAATGAATTGAACAATTGGTCTCAACCAACTCTTCTTTACAAAAAATGGGGGACTTTAATGACCAGACCATCTCGGGCCTTCAATTCAAGAAGCCCTTCGCTTTCTTCTTTCAGAGATAAGGGAATGAGATTTCTGCGGGAAAACAGTTCCCCAACGTTCCTATCGATTAGAGTCGGGGATAGGAAAGAATCCTTTCGAAGGATTCCTCCAATCAATCTCTCCCTTCGGAGGAAAGGCGCTTAGGACCCGAAATCTCGAAGAATAGACAGAGGGTCACTCTATCGGAAGGGAAAGAGCTTTTTTATATTTCCGAATCATTCTAGAAACTTTGTCTTTCTTGAGGCTGTTTGTTCGAAGAACTCGAGCGTCAGGTTGCCTCGGGGTGTTTCTTAGCTTATGGGGTCTCGGGTATTCTATTCCGGCAGTCCCGAACTCAAATACTTATACGATCTAATAACACTCTTATTCACTCACTGTGTTGTGTTTAGAATCCCTCCGCCTGAAGTCAAGACACCTAACGACCGGTCTAGGATGCGGCGAGAAGAAAGCGCGGATTCAAAACGAGTTTTTTGTTGCAGTAGGAAAACAGGACCCTTTTTCTTATTTTAACAGAAAGTAATTGCAGCGAAGAGGAGTTAGAGATGAAGGGTTGGGAAAGAACAGGCCCAACCTCTTTCTTCAAAGCACTAAGAATAGAGTCAACTATCAAATTCTTTGAAGCACCCGGTCGCCTTTGGACAACGACGTAGGGCCTTTGGACGACTAAGTCAGCTCGGCTTCATGGAGAAACACGTTTGCCTACATTGGGGATAACGGCTTGTGGTATGCCCACCTCCATGAAAAAAGAGGCTCTCGTTTTCCACGAAGAAGGGCCCCCAGCGAGATAGCGGGTGAGCGTGAGCTATTTCCAAAAGAAGGAAAAGGGGCCTTTTTCTTCTTTGAATAAAATAACCTAATTTTCTTTTCTAAGTATTAGAGTGTGGCAGAGGACTACGAAGAAGGAAGGAGCTTACTAAGGGGCGGGCCGGGGAATAAGAAGAAGTCTAAGATCATCGGTAGTTGTGGGATGCCCCCAAATGATCCTAGGAATCGGACAACAATGCCTCCGATCCTTCGAACAACTCGAAACCTACACACGGGAGAAAGAGTTGAACTAGGGCCAGGCCAATT